TAATCACATTACTAATTGTATTGATAGTTATCTTCGTTTTGAAATCGGTATTAGTATTACTAGTTACATTTCGGGTGATATTGTCAATTACAGCGATGGTTACATTTATAGTTTCATTTGTACTGAAAGTGTAAGTAGTAATGAAAATGGTAGTTCTAGTATAAGAACTAGTAGTAATGGCAGCGATTTCAATATGAGAGAAAATTCTAACGATTCTGATATAAATAAAAAATACAGACATTTATGGGTTCAATGCGAAAATTGTTATGGATTAAATTATAAAAAATTTTTTAGGTCAAAAATGAATATTTGTGAACAGTGTGGATATCATTTGAAAATGAGTAGTTCAGATAGAATCGAAGTTTCGATTGATCCGGATACTTGGGATCCTATGGATGAAGATATGGTCTCTATAGACCCCATAGAATTTCATTCAGAGGAGGAACCATATAGAGATCGTATTGATTCTTATCAAAGAAAGACAGGTTTAACTGAAGCTATTCAAACAGGCATAGGTCAACTAAATGGTATTCCTATAGCAATTGGGGTTATGGATTTTCAGTTTATGGGAGGTAGTATGGGATCCGTAGTAGGCGAGAAAATCACCCGTTTGATCGAGTATGCTACTAATGAATCTCTACCTGTCATTATTGTGTGTGCTTCTGGGGGAGCGCGCATGCAAGAAGGAAGTTTGAGCTTGATGCAAATGGCTAAAATATCTTCTGTTTCATATGATTATCAATCAAATAAAAAGTTATTCTATGTATCAATTCTTACATCTCCTACAACTGGTGGAGTGACAGCAAGTTTTGGTATGTTGGGAGATGTCATTATTGCTGAACCTAATGCCTACATTGCATTTGCGGGTAAAAGAGTAATTGAACAAACATTGAATAAGACAGTGCCTGATGGTTTACAATCAGCTGAATATTTATTCCATAAGGGCTTATTCGATCCAATTGTACCACGTAATCCTTTAAAAGGCGTTCTGAGTGAGTTATTTCAACTTCACGGTTTCCTTCCTTTGAATCAAAATAAAAAAGAAAATTAAAATAGAGCACTAGGCCCAGTTATTTGTAGCTAACAAGTCTTTCGTTCATCGTAATCAAAAAAACTAAGAAAAATGGTGATTTCTTTGGTAACATAAGTTCCATTTGTGGGAAGAGTCAGAAGGTGGAATTACTTTTTCTTTTTCCCTCTAGATCCATTTTTATCTTACTTCTATTCATGATTAGTACCAATCATTCTATCAACAGGATAAAAGGGTGAATTTTTTTCTTCCTGAGCAATTGAATTGGGAAAAAGAAAAATACAAATTTTCTCTCACTTTCTTAGGTATTAATACATTCTTAGGTAGCAATACAGACAATAATAAAAAATAGAAAATATAGAAATAAAATAGAAAAATATAGAAAGAAGAAATATAGAATAGAGATGATTTCTATATCTACCGAGAACCCCATTTTTACTATGAATCCCTGTTTGTTGGATCAGGTTAGTTAGAGTCGTGAACTGATAAGAAACTCTTTTATATTCGTGTAAAAAGTAACTTAATTTAGTTTTATATTAGATCCCTTGCACTTATTAACTAGTTATTGTTATTTATAATAGATATAGTTATCATAAGACCTCCTTATAAGAGGTACAAATATTAAATCGAGGTACCCATTCTATGACAGATCTTAACTTCCCCTCTATTTTTGTGCCCTTAGTAGGCCTAGTATTTCCGGCAATTGCAATGGCTTCATTATCTCTTTATGTCCAAAAAAATAAGATTGTCTAGATACGATGGGAACAAATCTTATCAATTTATTTGAACACTGGCTAGATTATAATACAGATATTTATTTAGTGTAATATGGTACGATATGTGGCTCTTTCTGAACACAAATGTTGTTATCCACGTAGATAGATTATATCTGCTGCAAGTTAATGTATTTGACTAATTACTACTAATGCTTCGCATCAGAATAGTGCTAGTTGATGAGAGTTACTTCAGCATCAAGAAAAGTAAAGTCAAATTCCATTTGGATTATTTTATTCTCTCAATTCCAATCGAATACAACTGGATCTAGTATAGTATGAACTGGCGATCAGAACATATATGGATAGAACTTATAACGGGGTCTCGAAAAACAAGTAATTTTTGCTGGGCCTGTATCCTTTTTTTAGGTTCACTAGGATTCTTAGTGGTTGGAACTTCCAGTTATCTTGGTAGGAATCTGATATCTGTATTTCCATCTCAGCAAATCATTTTTTTTCCACAAGGTATTGTCATGTCTTTCTATGGGATTGCGGGACTATTCATTAGCTCCTATTTGTGGTGCACAATTTCGTGGAATGTAGGTAGCGGTTATGACCGATTCGATAGAAAAGAGGGAATAGTGTGTATTTTTCGTTGGGGATTTCCTGGAATAAATCGCCGCATCTTCCTTCGCTTCCTTATGCGAGATATCCAATCAATCAGAATGCAGGTTAAAGAGGGTCTTTATCCTCGTCGTGTCCTTTATATGGAAATCAGAGGCCAAGGAGCCATTCCCTTGACTCGTACTGATGAGAATTTTACTCCACGAGAAATTGAACAAAAAGCTGCTGAATTGGCCTATTTCTTGCGTGTACCGATTGAAGGAAAAAGAAACTGAAAAATAACTGTATTTCTCAGTATGAGGGAAAAACTTGCTAACCCCCTTTTATTTACTACAACTGAAGTTTCTTCAGAATGCTCATTCGAGTAAATTAAATTCTATTTTATGTTGCTGTTCTGTTGGCGCGTAGCGCCCCCTAGAATAAAACAAAAGCGGAGAACCCATATGGGTAACTATAATGAAATTAACTATAAAAAAAAGAAAATATTCTTAAAAAGAATAAGTTATTTGTATACCAAACCTATTTTGTATATGTACAGAGCCCAACTCCATTCTTTAAATATATCCGAAATTTATTTCGTAATAATAAATTCGTCTTTTTAGGTTCAAGATTTGGAATTGATACCCTATTTCCGGAATGTGTTTAGGCGGTGAAAGTTAAACATTTCGAAAAAATTCATTGATCGGGGGACTCGTCTCGAAATCTAAATAATATTTCTTTCGTTACTTGAAGTATATTTCTTTCGTTACTTGAAGTAGTTTTTTAGTATTCATCAAAAGAAAAAGGAAAAAATGAAGATGAAATTGGTTCGAATTTGCCCAATTGAAATATCTGGAAATACTATTTTCTTTTCTTATTTTTTTCATACGAATCCAAAAGGAGTTTTATTCTATTTTTCTATTCTTTATAGATCCAAGGATTCCATTTTTACACAAAAATGAGAATAGATCCATAGGCTCGATACTTTGTTATATAACTCGTTCTTTAGAAAAATATCAGATAGAGTCAACGATTGAAGTAAGTTCATTACCAATTAATTCCCAGATAAAAAATGAAAAAAAAGAAAGCATTGATTTCCATACCATATCTTGTATCTATAGTATTTTTGCCCTGGTGGGTCTCTCTCTCATTTAATAAAAGTCTGGAACCTTGGATTACTAACTGGTGGAATAGCGGGCAATCCGAAACCTTTTTGAATGATATTCAAGAGAAAAACGTTCTAGAAAGATTCATAGAACTAGAAGAACTATTCCTCTTGGACGAAATGATAAAAGAAAACCCAGAGACACATATACAAAAGTTTCGTATAGAAATACACAAGCAAACAATACAATTGATCAAAACACACAATGAATATAATCTCCATATCATTTTGCATTTCTCCACAAATATAATCTGTTTTGTTATTCTAAGTGGTTATTTTTTTCTGAGTAATGAAGAACTTATCATTCTTAATTCTTGGATTCAGGAATTATTGTATAACTTAAGTGACACAATAAAGGCTTTTTCAATTCTTTTAATCACTGATTTATGGATCGGATTTCACTCCACCCATGGTTGGGAACTAATGATTGGTTCGGTCTACAACGATTTTGGATTGGCTCATAACGATCAAATTGTATCTGGTCTTGTTTCCACTTTTCCAGTTATTCTAGATACAATTGTGAAATATTGGATTTTCCATTATTTAAATCGTGTATCTCCTTCACTTGTAATTATTTATCATTCAATGAATGAATGAAGAACTCATTTGATCTCTCGATATCAATCAAATCATAACATAATCTTTTTCGTGTATAAAAAAAGCATTTTCAATCTTACTTATTCTTTATATTTCTTTTCTACCTGTTAAAGGTATTCATCCTATCCTATATATACTATATTCCACTACAATTATTCCAGTATAATAGCAGATTCGTGGGTAGGGAACTATATTAGCTACCTATCTAATTTATTGTAGAAATTCCGTGATCAATGATTGTACCATGCAAAATAGAAATACTTTTTGGGGGGTAAAGGAACAGATAACTCGATCCATCTTTGTATCGATCATGATATATGTAATAACTCGGGCATCTATTTCAAATGCATATCCCATTTTTGCACAACAGGGTTATGAAAATCCACGAGAAGCAACTGGACGAATTGTATGTGCCAATTGCCATTTAGCTAGTAAGCCCGTGGATATTGAAGTTCCCCAAGCTGTGCTTCCTGATACTGTATTTGAAGCAGTTGTTCGAATCCCTTATGATATGCAACTGAAACAAGTTCTTGCTAATGGTAAAAAAGGAGCTTTGAATGTGGGGGCTGTTCTTATTTTACCCGAAGGATTCGAATTAGCCCCTCCCGATCGCATTTCTCCTGAGGTGAAAGAAAAGATGGGAAATCTTTCTTTTCAGAATTATCGTCCCAATAAAAAAAATATTCTTGTGATAGGTCCCGCTCCTGGTCAGAAATATAGTGAAATCGTCTTTCCTATTCTTTCCCCCGACCCTGCTACGAAAAAAGACGTTCACTTTTTAAAATATCCTATATATGTAGGTGGGAACAGGGGAAGGGGACAGATTTATCCTGATGGAAGCAAAAGTAACAATACAGTCTATAATGCTACATCAGCAGGTATAGTAAGCAAA